GAATTGATCTTGTAAGAGATCCGCTACAGAACGAATACGTTTATTTTTCAAATGATTCATATCGTCAAGTGTACCCATTCCAAATTTCATTCCAATCAAAAGATCCGTGGCTGCCAATATATCCCGCGGTAGCAAAAATGTATTGTACTGAGGTATATCAAGATTCAGGCTCTGGTTCATATTTCGTCGACCAATCCTTCCTAATTCACATTTTTGGTGAAAAAATTTCTTTTGTAATTCCTTACATAAGGATTCAGAAAATACCGGATCTCCGCCTACACAAGCCAATTGTTGATAAAACTCCAAAATCGCATTTTCTTTTGACCCAATTTTTTTTTTCTCCTTATCATTCAGGAAAGACAAGAAAATCTCAGGGTAGCAAACATTCTCTAGAATTTCTCTTAGATTCGATCCCATAGCTGATGATAGAACTAGAATAGATATTTTCTGTTTCCTACTCACACGAGCCCATATCTTTGCTTTTCTATCAATCTCTAATTCTAATCTTCCTCCCCAATCTGATATTATGGCGCCAGTATAGACTGAAATTCCGTTATGGTCCAATTCTGATCGGTAATATATGCCGGGGCTTTGCAATATTTGATTGATCACAATTCTGTATATTCCATTTACTATAGAAGTTCCCAGGGAAGTCATTAGCGGAATGTTTCCAATAAAAATTTTTTGTTCTTGCATATCCCTATTGGTTTTCCAAATTAATCCCGCGGATACATATAATTCAGAAGAATATGTGAGTGAGTCATATACAGCATCTCTTTCTTTTATCAACGGTTCGACCAATTGATATGTTTCCACAAATAATTGAAATTCAATTTCTTGATCTGGATCTTCAATTTTTGGAAACTTATAAAGTTCTTCTGTTAATCCCTGATCAATGAACCTACAAAATCCTTCAAATTGTATCTGATTAAACCCAGGTATTGTAGACATTCCCTCATTTCCATCCCCCAGCATTTTTTTTTTGAATTTCCTATTTATCGAAAAAATCCCATTATTGGCTCATTCTTCATCGAATCATATGAATCATTCGAGCAATTATGGAATTTATATTCTGTTTACTGAATCACATGAAATTTTACCCAATCCCATAAATGTATAAAATACGTAGGAATGGATGAATAAAGATAATTTTATACTCAAATTGGAGTTTGCAACAGACAGATAGAAAAGGAAAGGTATTGATAAATGCTACTTAGACTTATACTTAGACTTATAGGGTTTTGTCGAGAATATCAAAAAGTGATTCAATTTCTACCATTATTATGATATTCCATATTCTAATCCGATTGGATACCAGAAAAATCAATCGATTCAGGATTGGATCTGTTCGCTAAGATAAAGACATAATAATCAGAAAGAATATAGAGTTGATTTTTTTAGCACTTAACTTTTTCTTTGTGGATTCCATTGTTCAAAAAAAGATTTGCTGAGCAGTGGAGAAGAGAGATATTTTTTATTTTTACCTATTTTTTCGTAGAATTCGTAGAATACGATTGAAGTGTGTAAGAAGACTTGTATTTATTAAATTAAACAGGTACAGATATATCTATCTATATATGTCTCCTCCTTTATTGCATTGTAGTTTTATTCGGGACAATGCATGTTGTGTTCTATCAAAATTTCTCTTTTCTTTTCAATCTATTCAATGAAAAATTGAAAGACAATAATTTCCTGATAATTCAATTCCCTATGGCATCATATACAGATAAGATACCCGATTCGATAGTTCCGTAACAATTTTTTTGTTTCCATATACTCATAATTGCTGGTATAATTGAAATTGAGAAGGATTTTTTTTATTGAAAAGAATCAATAATGATTAGTTATGTATCAATTTGAATTTTCTTATATCATTAGGGAAACACAATTTGAGATTCAAATCAAGAATCTTTCATGAATTTAGAGTTACAATAGTTAATGGTTCCAATTTGTACTGCATTTATTTTTGTTTTTTTTACTGAAAATCCACATTTTTGTTTTTTCAATAGAAAAAGAGGGAAAGTTTTTAGATATTGTATGGTTTGAGATACTATACAATCAATTGAAGGGATGCCTCCAACCCCAACAAAGGAAGGATTTATTTTAGGAAAGGGATTAAGAAAAACGGGATTCAAGATGAAAGTACAATAAACAAAGTACAATAAAAAAAAAAAGAAGTTTAGTAATCTCCCCAAAACAAGCAAAAAGGGAATATTTTCATCTATTTTGTATCATTTTGGCGACATGGCCGAGCGGCAAGGCGGGGGACTGCAAATCCTTTTTCCCCAGTTCAAATCTGGGTGTCGCCTGATCAACAAAAGACTCAAAATACCTTTTTGCTGATATAACTCGCCAGAATTTTCCCCAGCAGAAGGAAAAAGACTCTTGATACTTGCTTGATTCTAAAGATCTGGGAGTTCCGTTCTCGAAAGTGCTGTAAATCCGTGTGTCTAAGATTCAAGAAAAGATTATAGTAGTGGAAGGGGGTCGGTAAATTGCGATAGGATAGCCCTTCCACTACTAATGTAGTGTCATGTCTACTGACTGCGTCTTGAATTAGATTGGATAGAGAGACGGGGAATCTAATTAAATTCATAATTGTGGAAAGGGCGGAAGATACTTTGTATATAGACTCGTGGGAGTCTTTGTTGAAGGCTCAGGCATTCAATCAATATTAGATTGGATGGATAACTGGCTTTTACTTATTTATTTTATTATATTCAATAGAAAATTATATGAAATATAATTTTCTATTGAATATAATAAATATAAATAGAAAGACAAAGAAAGTCTTTAACCCCCATAAAAGAATGGAATAGGCTGTCGCCCGATTGTTTCATAAAGGCAATCGAGAGACCGTAAAGATTAGATCAAATGAAATGGTAAATAGAGGTATGTGATAGATAGTGATCTATCTTGATTCGATATTTTTATGCCTTTTTTTTTTTATTTTTACTTAATTAATGCTTAATGAAGGGCAAGAAAAGAAAGAATAGGTTTTATTATTCCTACATGTTAGTAACATTCATTCCCTTGATATTTATAAAGTTGTCACTGCGTATTTTCTTTGTGCTTAATGTTTCCCGATTCTACTAAAATAAAAATAATATAAGAACTTGTTATAGGCGGGTTTATTGGAGTGTTTAATCAATGGTGTTTGGTCAGACCCCCTTTTTGACTCTGCACCAGTAATTCCACTATTATTAGTGAATAATAATAGAATAATTACTTCATATTCATAGAGATAGGAGACATAATTCACATGGATATAGTAAGTCTCGCTTGGGCTGCTTTAATGGTAGTTTTTACATTTTCCCTTTCACTCGTGGTATGGGGAAGAAGTGGACTCTAGAGGTACTACTAATGGAATTGAGGAAGCAAACTGTATCAATTGTTTTATAAATCGTTCTTCAAAGCCCCTTTTTTTAACTATTTATTTTTGTTTTTTTCAATTTATAAATAAAAATATCTTCATTTCGAAATTCTAGTGGAGTAATGTATTTGTATTCAGAAATGTATTTGTATTCTATGAATAATATATATATGAATAATACCCTTTCAATCAAACAAATATTTCAATAATTCCCATGTTCGTATTTCATAAGTAAAGGGGATAAAAATGATAGGAAAGTTATTACAACCGAATTTTTCCTAAATTTTCTATTTCAATGAACCGGCTCTTACCATAGTTCTATATAACTATGGACAATGAGGAAGAACGGATCCCTTTTTTACTTTTTATTTGTTTTTCTCTTTGCTGTTCAAAGAGAAAAGAAAGTAGTTTCTTTATGTTATTAAGTGGATACACTTTTCTATGGTAAACAACATAGCCATAGTTGTTGTCCAAGGAAATACTACACATAATAAGATCTTGTCTCGGGCAAGTCACATATTGCGCACTTACCCATTTTTTTGATTATTTTCGTTTTACAAATTTTTTTTTTTCTACTATGCTTTATTGACTCATTTCAGATCGTGGCTCAAAGGTTAAAAATCGGTGGGGTTGACTACTCCTTTTCGAAATCTGAAGAAGTTCCTATAGAACTCCTTGGATCGTCTGTCAACTGCTCAATCAATTACTTCCTCCGAATGCTAAAAAAAAAAGATTACTTGATTTTCTTTTATTAATATATGTTCATACTATTTTTCCCTCCATTGATTTGATTCTTTCGGTAGATGCCGGGATTCATATTGAAAATAATCAAAAATCTAAGAATTAGAATCCGAGTTTCCTTTCGCTTATTTCAGATTGATTGAAATCAACACAAATCAAATAGATGAAGCAAAGAAATAGAATTGGGATACTATGTACATTACATATATGTAATTGATATCTACATATATGAATATGAGGATACATATTCTAGGTTGTAGATTGATTTATATTAAACTTGTATATTTATACAGTACAACTTTCTAGAATATCAATAATAGATAGTATGGTAAAAAGAAATATATATTTCTTTTTACCATACTATCGGATCTCATAGAATACTGCTGATTATAGTCCGCTCATTTCATTTAAGATGCGCAATTGGAATCTTTTTTTTTCTTTTTTCAATCATTGATAAGAAGTCAAGTTTCATTCAAATTAATCACTTTGACTGACTGTTTTTACGTATATTATAAGTAAAAAAGCAGTAGGAACTAGAATGAACAGCGCAGTAGCAATAAATGCGAGAATATTTACTTCCATAATTTCATCCTTTCATTTTTTTTTTTTTACTTGGGAATAACTCGGGATTTAATCCCATAGAGCTGATAAGTCTTTCGTCTGTAAATTCAACGAGATACATATCGATATCATGAATAACAATATCAGAGCTACCCAATCGACTCATCGTCCAGAATTGAATAGTATAACATAAGAAGATCTTTTATACACACCGAATTCAAAATGTGATTCCTGATCCAATCAAAAATTACTTTCCTTTTTTTATCAGTCTTTTCTATTCTTTCGTTTCTATAACCTAATTATTTCCTTGTACAATCATCTGATGAAGTCCCATCTGACCGACTTTCCACTCCCATTGGTTACAAACAACCCCCAACAAACAATAGAAGCAAAATAGAAAAAAAGGAAGGAGTTAGGTTCTAAACTCCTTTTTTTAATGATCTTATTTTTTTTGGAAAACAAAGAAGTGTGATAAAGACGAGTCTGGGTATAAAAAAAAATAAGATCTAATATTCCATCAAATTCACTATTTTATTTAGAATTTGTTCTTTCTTCGGCAGTCCCCTTAAAAAAAAAATGATTCAGTCCCTCTCTAAGGAAGGGAAGGTGGGATCCTTCTTTAATCTTTATTTTATTAATATCCTCTTCCCTTGCATTAGATTAATAATAACAGGACGCCTATATCAAAAGTTCGGCGTGCAATTTGAATGAGATCGATTGTTTCAAATTAGTTTCCACAAAATTGGAACCGGAAAAGAAATTTTCATCTTAAATATATAAATAATTAAATAGAAATAAAAGTATTCTATCAAAGTAACTATGTTAAATTTCTTTTGTATCGTGCAAAATTCCATTTGTGTATGTGCCCCCGGAAAACATATGTTACTCTATTCTATTAGATATATAGATCGGGATCAATCGAAAAAGCCAGACCCAGACTCTTGGAATCCTTAATATGATGCTACCCATAATTGTACCAATTCACATACGTCTCTCTCCCATCAATTGGTACTGGTTGAAGTAATGGGGATTCCCATAGTTGTTTGATGCGAAACTAAAAAAACTAAGAAGTATCCCCCTTGGAAATGAAATTCTGCCATTTGCCCCCCCCCCTTTTCACAGAAAAGGGAGAGATGAATTGATTTATTTTTTTTTTTTTTATTGGATTTTGATCCGTCGGGACTGACGGGGCTCGAACCCGCAGCTTCCGCCTTGACAGGGCGGTGCTCTGACCAATTGAACTACAATCCCAGGGAAATAAAATGTACAGAATACATATTCTTATGATTTCATTCAAAGCATTTCTATTTAGATTTTTTATTAGAATCTCTGTGTTGTAACGGAGACGCGAGTGATATATGGATATCAAAATAGATATGCACTTTAGCGAGATCGGCACGGATTACTAATATTTCGTTATTGCCAAATCGATTGATAATCAATCTTTCAATAAAAAAAGGCTTTTTTCTTTACTTTTACTCTTTTCATTTTGACTTTATACTTACAGATCCTGATATGAATCTAGATCGTTAGCAAGATCAGATAAATAGTGGTAGGGATAGGGATCTATCAGAAAATTCTACTTTTTTATTCTTCCGTATCCGGGATTTCTGGAAAACGCATGGGTTATAGGTTATATCATTTCATGGCGGATCAGCGAATTATTGGGCCGAGCTGGATTTGAACCAGCGTAGACATATTGCCAACGAATTTACAGTCCGTCCCCATTAACCGCTCGGGCATCGACCCAGGAAGAATCAATTTTGGACTTATTGATAATTCATGATCAACTTCCTTTCGTACTACCCTACCCCCAGGGGAAGTCGAATCCCCGCCGCCTCCTTGAAAGAGAGATGTCCTGAACCACTAGACGATGGGGGCATACTTGCCCGACTGCCATCATACTATGCTCATAGTATGAATAGTTTTTTGAAATTGTCAATATAATGGAATGACTAGAGCCGAAGGATCTTTCCGTCTTTTATGATTTCATAGAATTTTTTTCTTCGTCTTTGTTTCTATAGAATAGAGAAATGAATATTAAATCAATATTATGAAATATAATAATAATATTCGAAAATTAATAATAGAAATAATAGAATAGTCAAATTCAAATTACTAAATTGAACTCAGATTCAAAAAAAGAAACGCGAAAATAAATAGAAATAGAAATAGAAGTAATATAAAGTGTAAAATTCATTCGGATTTAGGGAGTGATTGGTCTGCCAGAAAGAAAATGGGGTTTAACCCCATTTTTTCCACTCTCATTCATTGATTCACTCATTGTTAAGATGAGATAGGCGTATCTCTATCTCACACTAAGCCAGGAGATTATCAAACGATAAATCTAGAAATCCGGGAAGAGGGATCAACAGATCAACAAATTACCGAAAATTGTTTTTTCTCTAAAAATTTGGTTCAGGGGACAAGCCGAATCTCTTCATCACATGATTCGATTCAATTGAAATATCTTGGATCTATATCGAACGGGTAGGTACATATATCATATCAATCAAATGAATTTTGTGAGGGTTAATTCAATCAATTAGGGTCGGTCTTGAAAGAATTCATTGCATTAATATTTTTTTTTATTAAATCCAATATCCATAAAAAAAATTTTACCCTATTACCTATACTCGCTAGGTTAATCAAAATTCTCGTTCCTGAATGAGCCACTAGTCATTATGAGTTTACTGGATATACTTATATCTAAGTATATCTAGTAAACTCATTCAGGAATTGAATCAAAGGGCCCTTTTAACTCAGTGGTAGAGTAACGCCATGGTAAGGCGTAAGTCATCGGTTCAAATCCGATAAGGGGCTTT